TTAATCCGCTTTTCAAGCAAAAGAGTAAAAGTCCAATTATTTGAAGAATTTTTCTTTTATAAGTTATAAGTTGAAGTTAATTGAATATGAATAATAGAAGAAGTTCTATTTGCTCAATGAATTATTTCCCTCTACCCCTCCTTTGTTTGTCCACTACTTCTTATGAATCTAAACAAAAGAATTTCTATAGACCCGGAAAAGAAGAAATAGTAATCTTTGATGAACAGGATAAAAATCATTATTATTTCGATACAAGACGACACAGGAGAAAGGGTAGAAAATCCTTTCTCTTGTGTCGAATAGAAGATTAGGAGGACTCGTAATCCCCCCTCTCCTAGAAGTATTTATTCTTCCTTTCATTTGTCCCGTCTTGCCTTGTATCCTTCCTTTTTTGTAGGCCTATTGTCTAGTACTAGAAATGGGATACAAGTAATGAATTCCGGACCCCCCGCAAAAACAGTATAAACAAAGCAAGTAAAGGGATTCAAATAATTTTTTGATCATACATTACATAACATAATTATATTGATCAACAAGAATTCCGCGCTTTTTACTAACTTGATGTTAAGTAATCTCTGGATCTAGAAATTCATTTCGTACAATTGAACCTTTTCAAACTGTTTCTTTTTAAGAACCAAAAAGATTTGTGCCAAAATAACGGATGCAAAGAAGAATAAAAGACCTTGGACGCGTAATGGATCTTGAAGCACTATTTCCGCATCTCCCTGACCAAAACCTCCCACGTTTGGATTGCTTGTTAATGGTTGATCAAGCTTGATGGATTCCCCCTCTGAAACAAGAAGTTCTGGTCCTGGAGGTATAATATCAACCACTTGGTGTCCATCCGATGCATCCACTATGGTTATTTCATATCCCCCCTTTTCTTTACGTCCTATTCTGCTTACTATACCTGCGGATGTAGCATTATAAACTGTATTGTTACTCTTGCTCCCATCAGGATAAATCTGACCCCTTCCCCTGTTCCCACCTACATATATCGGATATTTTAAGAAGTGAACGTCTTTCTTCGTAGTGGGGTCGGGGGAAAGAATGGGAAAGATGATTTCACTATATTTCTGACCTGGAACAGGACCTATCACAAGAATATTTCTTTTATTTGGACGATAACTCTGAAAAGAAAGATTTCCCATTTTTTCTTTCACTTCAGGAGAAATACGATCGGGGGGGGCTAATTCGAATCCCTCGGGTAAAATAAGAACAGCCCCCACATTTAAAGACCCTTTTTTACCATTAGCAAGAACTTGTTTCAGTTGCATATCATAAGGAATTCGAACAACTGCTTCAAATACAGTATCAGGAAGTACAGCTTGTGGAACTTCAATATCCACAGGCTTATTAGCTAAATGGCAATTGGCACATACAATTCGCCCCGTTGCTTCTCGTGGATTTTCATAACCTTGCTGCGCAAAAATGGGATATGCATTTGAAATGGATGCTCGAGTTATTACATATATCATGATCAATACAGAAATAGATCGAGTCATCTGTTCCTTTACCCAAGAAAAAGTATTTCTATTTTGCATGGTACAATCATTGATCCCGGAATTTCTACAATAAATTAGATAGGTAGCTAGTATAGTTCCCTATCCACGAATCTGCCATTGTACGGAAATAATTGTACTGGAATATAGGACGAATACCTTGAAGAGGTAGAAATATAAAGAATAAGTAAAATGCTTTCTTTATACACGTTATACACGAAGAAAAATTCTGATTTGATTGATATCGGGAGATCAAATAAGTTCTTCATTCATTCATTGAATGATAAATTACTACAAGCGAAGGAGATACCCGATTTAAAAAATGGAAGATCCAATATTTCACAATTGTATCTAGAATAACTGGAAAAGTGGAAACAAGACCAGATATAATTTGATCATTATGAGCCAGTCCAAAATCGTTGTAGATCGAACCAATCATGAGTTCCCAACCATGGGTCGAGTGAAATCCGATCCATAAATCCGTAACTAAAAGAATCGAAAAAGCTTTTATTGTGTCACTTAAGTTATAGAGGAATTCCTGAACCCAAGAATTAAGAATGACAAGTTCTGCATTACCCAGAATAAAATAACCACTTAGAATAGTGAAACAGATTATATTTGTCGAGAAATGCAAAATTATATGGAGATGATATTCATTGTGTGTTTTGACCAATTGTATCGTTTCCTTGTGTATTTCTATAGGAATCTTTTGTATACGTGTCTCCGGGTATTCCTTTATCATTTCATTCAACAAGAGGAGTTCCTTTAATTCTAGGAATTTTTCTAGAACATTTTTCTCTTGAATGTCATTTAAAAAAGTTTCGGATTGCCTAGTATTCCACCAATTAGTAACCCAAAGTTCCAAACTTTTATTAAATGATAGAGAGACCCACCAGGGCAAAAATATTATAGATGCAAGATATGGGAGGGAAGTCAATGCTTTCTTTTTTTTCATTTATTATCTGTGAATTGTTAATGAACTGCTTCATTCGTCAACTCTATCTGATATTTCTCTAAAGTACGAGTTATAAGTTATATAACAAGGTATCGAACCCAGGGATCTATTTCCATTTTTGTGTAAGAATTTAGTCCTTGGATCTAGAAGGAATATGGAAATAGAATAAGGGTCTTTTTCGGATAAAAAAAATGAATATTCTGAAGAAACTTCAGTTGTATTAAATTAAAAGGAAATTAGCAAGTTCCTTCCCTCATGCTGGGAAAACATTCATTCTTCATTTCAAAATACTTCAATTGGTACTCGCAAGAAATAGGCTAATTCTGCAGCTTTTTGTTCAATTTCTCGTGGAGTAAAATTCTCATCAGTACGAGTCAAGGGAATGGTTCCTTGGCCTCTGATTTCCATATAAAGAACACGACGAGGAAAAATACCCTCTTTAACCTCCATTCTGATTGATTGGATATCTTTCAGAAAGAAGCGAAGGAAGATTCGACGATTTATTCCGGGGAATCCCCAACGAAAAATACACATTATTCCTTCTTTTCTATCGAATCGGTCATAACCACTACCCACATTCCATGAAATTGTACACCACAAATAGGAACTAATAAATAGACCCGCGATCCCATAAAAAGACATCACGATCCCTTGTGGAAAAAAAATGATTTGGTTAGATGGAAATCCTGATATCAGATTCCTACCAAGATAACTGGAAGTTCCAACCACTAAAAATCCCAGTGAACCTAAAAGAAGGATACAGGCCCAGAAAAAATTACTTGTTTTTCGAGACCCTGTTATTAGTTCTATCCATATATGTTCTGATCGCCAGTTCATACTATATTAGATCTAGTTGCATTCGATTGGAATTGAGAGAATAACCAAAATGAATTTGACTTTTCTTGATGCCGAAATAACTTTCATCAACTAGTACTATTCTGATATGAACCATTAGAAGTAATTGGTTAGATACATTGACTTTCTATTATAAATTAGAAAAATATTCGCGGATCATTTTTAACCGACTATACCCACCCGCATATACATGCATTTATGCAGATATAATGTATCCGCATGCATAACAGTTCTTTCATTTGTGTTCGGAAAAAGTCACATATCTTATCATATTACACTAAAGAAATAGCTTATTATGATCCAGTGTTGAAAAAAATTGATGCAATTTTGTCCCGTCGGATCTAGACAATCTTATTTTTTTGGACATGAAGAAATAAAGAAGCCATTGCAATTGCCGGAAATACTAGGCCCACTAAAGGAACAAAAATAGAGGGTAAGTTAAGATCTGTCATGGAATGAGTACCTCAATTTAATATTTTATTTTTACCTATTATAAAGATATCTTATGATAAGTATATCTATTATAAAAAATAGTAAGTGTAAGTAATAAATAATATTAATAAATAATATTAAGTAGTTAATAAGTGCAAGGAATGGGGAATTAAGTGTACCTATTTCTCTTTCTACACGAATATGATGATACGCTTGAATAAATTTTCTTATTATTCTCCTATCCTCATATTCTTTCTATCTTTCGAATAAGGAGTTTCTTATTAATATTAAATATTGAATTATTTCTAAATTACATTATTAAGTGCGTGACTTTAACTAAACTAATTCAATCCAACAAACGGAGATTCCTAGTAAAAAGGGGGATTTCCTGGTAGATATAGAAATCCACTTCTATTCTATATTTTCTTTCGATATATATTTTTTATTCAAGGGAAAGAAACCGTGTAGCTGAAATAACTCACTCAGAACACCTTTTAAAGGATTACGTGGTACGATTAGGTCGAATAAACCCTTATGGAATGAATACTCAGCCGCTTGTGAACCATCGGGTACTATTTTATTCAATGTTTGTTCAATTACTCTTTTACCCGCAAATGCAATGTAGGCATTGGGTTCAGCAATAATAACATCTCCCAACATACCAAAACTGGCTGTTACTCCACCGGTTGTAGGAGATGTAAGGATTGATACGTAGAATAACTTTTTATTTGATTGATAATTAGATGAAGCAGAAGATATTTTAGCCATTTGCATCAAGCTCAAACTTCCTTCTTGCATGCGTGCTCCTCCAGAAGCACACACAATAATGACAGGTAGAGATCGATTAGTAGCATACTCGATCAAACGGGTTATTTTCTCGCCTACTACAGATCCCATACTACCCCCCATGAACTGAAAATCCATAACCCCAATTGCTATGGGAATGCCATTTAGTTGACCTATGCCTGTTTGAACAGCTTCAGTTAACCCTGTCCTTCTTTGATAAGAATGGATACGATCTCTATAAGGTTCCTCCTCTGAATGAAATTCAATGGGATCCATAGAGACCATATCTTCATCCATAGGATCCCAAGTGCCCGGATCAATCAAAAGTTCGATTCTATCTGAACTACTCATTTTCAAATGATATCCACACTGTTCACAAATATTCATTTTTGACCTAAAAAATTTTTTATAATTTAATCCATAACAATTTTCGCATTGAATCCATAAATGTCTGTATTTTTTATTTATAT